ACGGATAACAAAAATTGTTTAGTTTATAAGAATACATATTCAATTCACTATCAAAACAAGATATAAAAATTTCGAATAGATCAAGAGATTCTATGAAATCTCAAAAAATCCCTCGATTCTATTATTCATTTAACATATGAATATTTGTGCAGATTATTTTATCGATTCGTTAAAATCGATATATATGGAATTGCTTCATTCGCGAGGAGCCGTATGAAGTGAAAATCTCACGTACGGTTCTGTAATAAAGATGGAATTGAATTGAGAAACAACCATCTATTATAACCCCCAAAGAACCAGATTTCGTAAACACCAGAGAGGAAGAATGAAGGGAATATCCTATCGAGGTAATCATATTTGCTTCGGAAAATATGCTCTTCAGGCACTTGAGCCAGCTTGGATAACATCTAGACAAATAGAAGCGGGACGACGGGCAATGTCACGAAATGTTCGCCGCGGTGGACAAATATGGGTACGCATATTTCCCGACAAACCGGTTACAGTAAGACCTACTGAAACACGTATGGGTTCGGGAAAAGGATCTCCCGAATATTGGGTAGCTGTCGTTAAACCTGGGAAAATACTTTATGAAATGGGCGGGGTCCCTGAAAATATAGCAAGAAAGGCTATTTCAATAGCATCATCCAAAATGCCTATACGAACTCAATTCATTATTTCAGGATAATAAGTTAGAATCAAAGGAAAGAGGTCTTTAGGACGAAAAAAAAATGCAATTGTAAATTCCTTTTTTCGAACACATAATATTTTTACTTCAATCTTTGAACTGAAAAAACAAAAAAATGATATGATTCAACCTCAAACTCATTTGAATGTAGCTGATAACAGCGGAGCACGCGAACTGATGTGTATTCGAATCCTAGGAGCTAGTAATCGACGATATGCTTATATTGGTGACATTGTTGTGGCTGTAATCAAACAAGCAATACCAAATACAAACTTAGAAAGATCAGAAGTGATCCGAGCTGTAATTGTACGTACTTGTAAAGAACTCAAACGTAGGAACGGTATAATAATTCAGTATGATGATAATGCTGCCGTTGTCATTGATCAAGAAGGAAATCCAAAAGGAACTCGAATCTTTTGCGCAATTGCCCGGGAATTGAGACAGTTAAATTTCACAAAAATAGTTTCATTAGCACCCGAGGTATTATAAGACGAAATCGTGATATAGATACATTATTTTGTGAATAAAGAATCGAAATAGATTGATTAATCAATCTATTTTATCGCACATATATCCTATCCCTTTTTTAATAATTTTGATAAGTATTCGAATTAGCAATTATTTTATATTCAATTATTCTATATTTCAGATTAATACTTGATAACCCAAACAATATATCTATCTATATATAGATAAATATATATACATATATAGATATATAGACTAGATAGAAATAGAAAGTGAAAAATCATAAAAAAATCAAAAAGAAAAAGGAGCATGTTGATTATATAGAAAGTAAGGGGCAACCATTTTTTTCGTTTACCATGGGTAAGGACACCATCGCTGACATAATAACCTATATACGAAATGCTGACATGAATAAAAAGGGAATGGTTCAAATACCATTTACTAACATCACAGAAAACACTGTAAAAATACTTTTACGAGAAGGTTTTGTTGAAAACGTGAGAAAACATAGACAAAACGACAAATATTTTTTAGTTTTAACTCTACGATATAGAAGAAATAGAAAAGGATTATATAAAAGTTTTTTTAATTTAAAACGGATCAGTACACCCGGTCTACGAATATATTATAATTATCAAAGAATCCCTCGAATTTTAGGAGGCATGGGTATTGTAATTCTTTCAACTTCTAGGGGTATAATGACAGATCGAGAGGCTCGATTAGAAAAAATCGGTGGAGAAGTTTTATGCTATATATGGTAATCTTTGTAACATATCTTAATTATATGAAAAACTTTCTATTTTTGTAAAAAAAAAAAAGAGAGAGAGAGAAAACGCAAATCTCTAATATAACTTCACCCCTTATGTATATTAGTGAATGTGAGAGGGGTTTAACTGGAATTGGAAAAAAGAAAAAAAGGGGGATTCGTGAAAATGAAATTACTGAATGAATAACTTACCCATGAATCATTTCCCAGGATATGTTTAAGGTTCCCTTATATAATTAATTATAATAAATTATATGCAATTTAGATTATGGACTAAATTTCCGAAAAGATTCAACGTATTTTTTACTTTTGATAGGTATACCATTAGTAAAGAAAAAAGTATAAGTCATTCAATTTAATTAGGGTGTTTTTCAATCTCAACATTATTTTTGTGGGGAAAGCCACAATTAGAAGTTCAAAATGTAAGGAAACCTTATTTTCTTCCAATAAATAAATTTAGGATTAACTTATTAAGGAATGAGAAATATGAAAATAAGAGCCTCTGTTCGTAAAATTTGTGAAAAATGTCGATTGATTCGAAGACGGAGGCGAATTATAGTAATTTGTTCCAATCCAAGACA